TGTACGCCTCAATCCAATGAGGCTACTATGAAATATTCACTTATGGGTGAGGCAAGTTCTTCCATTCTGCTGGTCTGGTCTATGCTCTTTCTTGGCTATATATCCGGGGGAGAGATTGAGCTTCAAGAAATAGTAAATGGTCTCATAGATACACAAATGTATGACTCTCCAGGATTATGAATTGCGCTTATATCCATAACTGTAGGAATTGGGTCCGAGCTTTCCCCAGTTCCTTTTCATCAATGGACCCCTGACGTATATGAAGGAGTATGATTCGTTCTACAAATTACAAATTATTACCTATATAATAAAATATAGTGAGATATCTCTCTTTCTTTTTTTTAGATGTTTCTATCTCTCAAAACTCTATGGACATGCGGAAAAGAGAAAGAAAAGGACTGTTACCCCTACCTCCCACTCGGACCAAGACATCAATCGCTTTTACCGAAATAACAATTAAGGTAAAGCAAGGTCAGAAACAACTAAAAAAACTAATATATTTTAATGAAAAAAGATATTTTGTAAGATTGGTAATATTTTCTATTGATTTAATAGATTTGGTCTTATACATACGCGAGGAAGGTAATAAAAAAGGAATCAGATTCTTTTTTACGACCGATCGATATCAATACTCCAATACGCTATCTCTTACATATATTCTATATTCATCATGATATGAATAATATATATATATACTATTCATGTAATAGGATTCACTTTTTTGATGCCTTGATGGTGAAATGGTAGACACGCGAGACTCAAAATCTCGTGCTTAAGAGCGTGGAGGTTCGAGTCCTCTTCAAGGCATAATATTTTTCATGTTTATTGAATGAGCGATTCAATGGCAAATATCGTATGATATTCTCTCAATAGACTGGGATGGGATAGATTTCCCTCGTATCAACAGATACGAGGTATTCCGACAATTAACTACAAGTTTAAGCTGCTGGAATAGGACAGTGGATCACAGACAGGATCTTGGCGATCTTCTCTATCTAATGAGGAGTCCATTCCGAAATGGTCCGCTCTTGTATTATGAGGTATATTTCATTAAGGACAAAGATTGAGAAGAATCTTTTAAGATCTTGCAAGATACATAGATTGACCATATACTCCTTGCAAAATTTTGCAAGATCCGGTAGTTGCGACCGAACCTCAACAACTATATCCGGATCCTGTGACTCTATGATGAACCTTTCCTCTCCTCTTAATAGTGTGGGAAGAGGGAATACTAGAACCGAAATCGAGGAGATAAGAAGTAAGCATAGTTTAGTAGAGAATATCTCATTAGGTTAAAGAGAATGGGCTTGTCTTTACTATGCTTACCCTACATGGTCGAGATCTCGGAGTGAGGAACCTATCTTAAAATGAAAAAAAAAAAAAAAAAATATAAAATCTTTTTTTCCTCCAACATACTTACTATTCTTGGACAATACCAGGAAAAGATTAATTAAGGATCTGAAATCGGAGCTAGAGCCTCTCATTGATTTTCTGCCCGGTCAATTTTTTTACTGAATTCCATATTTCATTGCTCTTTCATCGATGGTTAGAGATTGGCTGATGTGAAATCTTAATCCTGTTATGAATTGAGTGTTCAATTTCATTTGGAAAAAGCCATTTCTTCTCCAACAATGTCTTTGTCATTTGATCCAATAACATTCTGTTAGATAGGAACAGATTTGATAAATATTGATAACTCTCGGATAGAGTATTATAAACAAAAGATTCATTAGATAATAAACTATTGGTTCCGAAGCATCTTTTGTGATGAATTAACGATTCGAAGCGGTCAACCTTTTTTATTGGATTTTCGATCAACCAACGTTGATATGTAAATGAAGGAGAATATGGCTGCATACGTTCCAATCGGATACCGATTGCTTGAATGCGTTTGAAATCCTCGATATGTTTCTTTTCTGCAAAAGACAATGGTTTCCACAAATTCATGATCGAAATCGAATTGGTCATGGATTTTGAATTATATCTATTAAAAGCACCTTGGAAACTTTTTTTAGAGAAAAAACCATATTTTGCTTTTCTTCTCCTTGAACCATAAGTAATATAGAGCCTTTTCAGCAGTTCTTCATTTGCGAAAATTTCTCGGCGTGAAAACACAAGGCGCTGCTCTTGAAATAGGAAGGGATCCCAAATATATCGTCTTCCTAGAAAGAACATAGGTTTATTCGAGTCTTTATATTGCATCGGATATTGTATAGAAAATTGAGATCCTCCCATCTGCCCTTTTTCAAACGATCCGAACAGGTACGAAGATCCCAATTCATTGGTTCTTTTTGTACGATCGAATCGATTACTGCGAAGAAAACTAAGACGCCAGATCCTAGGAGCCCAAACTATTTTATTTATTACCCTATCCATTTGTTTTGCGCCGAGAGTTTCTTCTAGAAACTTCAATTCATATTCTTTCAGAAATCGTGTCATATCTAGATGATTTCTCATTTTGGGCTGAGGAGCAAATGTTATTTGATCCTTATCGGACTTACCCCGACATATTCCTAACCATGGAAACTCGACCAGAAGACTTTCTAAAAGACTAGAAGCTAGATTGAAATCATGCTCAGCGAATATATCGAGAGAAATCCAATTCTCTCTATTTCGTTCCGATATATACCACGAATCTCGAGCCGCTGATCCGGCCAAGCAACCCAAAATATGGGGGAGTATGGTAAATTCCTTCATAGTTGTTTCGGCAATCGAAGGTTCTAAATACCATTCGGACAAATAAGAAAACCTTTTCTTCCATAATTCCTTTTTTGTAGATAGAGGATTCATGGGAGAATTTCTTCTAAGTGTATTTTGTATAACAGCCTTTCCTACCTTGTAGAGAAGTCTTTCGTCATTTTTACCGAATCCAACCTGATTATCTATAGATTCCAAACCAAAATTTTGCCTATAAAGAGCTAATCGAATTGTATTAATGTCTATAACTGATTTCTTTCGGGTAATACTAATTGATAAGGCTTCATTGGCAAGTGCTGCTAGATCTCGTGCATTAGAACCTATGGTTCTAGATCCAAATTCATCGGGACAGGACAACTGTTTTTCCGAGTAGAACCCTTTGCTACGTAAAAGAATGGGAAATTCCCTTTGTCGTTGTGGGATAACAAGCATTCGAATATTGATCGATCTATCTAATCGATTTGGAGCTATTAGAGCTGGATCCACTTTTTTGGGGATATGAGTCGAAGCAATAAAAAGAATATTTCTGATAGAATCTTTCTCATCATCTCTAGAGAGATGGTTCACTAATAAACCGAGGAAAAAGTCAGTTAAGTTTAAACCAAAGAAAGATTGATTTAGGTCATTGAAATGAAGTTGATGAATGTTTGGAATCCATATTATGCAAGGAGACATTCTTTTCGCCAATTCGAGGGTAAGATTGAATTGTTGCATTTTTTCTTTCACCTTATTTTCAAAATCAGTCATAATACTTCCAGTACCAGGGTAATTTAAATATTCACCATACAATAACTTGTTCAGAGATATTTTAATTAAAGGAACATAAGAGTCTGCTGCTAGACTTTTGGCCAAATAGGATCGGCCAGTTCCCATAGGACCTATAAGTAAAATCCCTTTGGAAAGTAATGATCCTGTGTCGAGTGAGAAAGGTTTTCCATTAAATGTGGGGTTGGTTGGACACAATATTTGTGAAGAGGTAATCTTCTGACAAAAGGCAAGGAATACCCATCTTTCTGCTAAACAAAATTGATCGAACTTATAATTCATTAGATCTTTTTGATAAGTGTAAGCCAAATATCGTAAGTGAATAAGTCCCGGCTGTTCAGTAATTTGATAACCAAATTCATTCTTGAAGAAATTATGACTGTAAGTCAAATTCGATTCAAATTGAGAAATGTTTTTTCTCGTCATTAGAAATTGAACTAGTAATTCTATCTCTTTTTCGGAGATATCCATGCTAGAACACAATCTGTTAAACTCTCTTATTATAGTTATAGGCGAATAAAGCTTTCTATTCTTAATCTTATTCTTCATAGAAGAATAGCTGGATGTAGAAGAGAACAAGAGACTAGGTACAGAAGTATTCATTAGTTTTTGCAACTCGATCACGTATGACGGATCCTTTAAATACTTTATGAGTTCAAAGTCTATCTTTAAATTGATAAAGGCTAAGGAAATAACTTCAAAATATTGAAGAACGAAATACCCAAGGACGAAAAAAGGGATAAGAATCCCATATTCATACCCCCGAGCATTTAGTAATCTCAGATGTCCCCATATGAATGGTACTGATGACTTCTCTCGATCACTTGTTTCCTCTATGAAAAAATCCTCACAGGAAGACAAAAACTCATTCCAAGGATTCGTTACAAATAAAAACTTATTAAGAAGATTCGTTCTGAATCTAAAACTCAATTGAAATAGATTCGTTATAAATTTCCGTTGTATAGGTTCCCATAATGGATGATAAAGTTCCCACAAGATATTCAATTTATGCATAATCTTATGTTTAATATCTCGAAAAATAGATACAAATTGATTATTGCCATGTAGCAATATCTCCGGAAGAGTATCTAAAAGTATATTTACAAGATATTTAGACCATGCAGAAGTAAAAAACCAAGGCATATAGGTTTTAAACAGTTCCCATTTTGAAAAAATACTATCTATTCGATAGATCCTATACATCTCCTGTTTCTTAACACGTTCATTAAAACGAGATGATGGTATAATTTTATGTTCCTCTTTAGATGAAATTGAAAGGGTACTCCTTCCATCTATGCCTTTTTTTCTAATTATGTTTTTTGAACTTTCGGTTACAAGCCAATCTTGAATACGATGAAGCATTTCCTGGTTCTTATTGGGAAATATTTCGGATAGTAAATCATCTTGATAAGATCGAGTTTCAATAAGACCCATGTTTGAACTGAAACCCTTTTTAAGGTACTGATCGAGGTTGTTTTCTTCTGAATCGGATCTATTGATAAAAGGTTCACAATAAGTTTTTTCAAAATTGACTATTTGTTTTTTTGTTAAAGGCGTTGTATAAATCTCTTCAATCGAGGAAAGATATCTTTTGTCACGAACGAATGGATTCAATCGAGTTAGTAATTTGAAGGATCTGTACAAGTCATAGATTAATACAAACGTTTGGTCACCACTTTGTTTTCGTTGTAAATATTTAGGTAAGAATATGTTAGATACTTGTGATTGGATGAACGAAATAGTATCTTTATCTAAGTGAACGGGTCCTATTTCATCAATAGGCAAAGAAGAGAGATTGGTGTGGATGGACAAAAAATTGAATAATTGTCCATATGTAAGATTCTTCCTTTTTATATGAATCCTTTCCATATAAGAAGGTAATCTCTTATTATAATTTGACCGAGGATGATGCAAATAATCAAAAAATTGGAGCGTATTTGCTCCGTGAAAAGAAGCTCTCAATGAGCTCTGATCAGATAGTTTCGCGGGATTCAACCAATTGTCTCCATCGTTGGATATCGTCGAAAAATCAGTGTTATCGAATGATTCCATGCGATTATTTTCATAATTGAATAAGTCAATAATCAATGGATTAATCGGTATCTCATTCGGAATAAATGGTGCAATTGTTCTTTCATCGATCAATAATTTTGATCTTTGTGAAAGATTATAGTCATATAAAAGAAAGGGTTTATATTTTTTTAAATGAACGATTAGAGCACCAATTGGCTCCAACAACTCATTTAATTGTAGATAATTAAGACTTTTGAGTTTATGAAAGCGAAAATCCAAAATAGAAATGAAATTATTGAACTTATAATTGAACTTCGAAATTATATTGAAGTTCGAATTTAAGATCTTGACAATATTTTCAGAGAGGGAAGAAAACTTTGAATAATCTTTTTTGTTGGGAATTACAGACCAACCAATTGAATCTTTATTAGTATTAGTACATGATTTAATTGGATCAAACACTATTTTGAAATAGTTTTGTTTAGAAACAAAATGTTTCCAATATTTTAGAAAGTATTCGGTCTGATTGGACCATTTGTACACATTCAAATTCCGATTTATATTTTTATTTGTTCGAATAATAAAATGTTTGAACCATTCTCTCTGACTTTTTCTCCAATTTGATGAATGACGGCCAATTGTATCTTTCGTTACATTATGAAAACTTTCATTTTCTATCCAATTTGTTTGAATTTGATCCTTTAAATTGCGACTGAACCTGTTCATAAAATAGAATCTGTTGAATGCATTTGCCGAATATACAACAATCTTATATCGAATCGATTCATACCAATTGAAAGCTTCAGTTCTATAATAATTAAGAGGGGTTTCGATCTCCAAGCGATTTTTTAAATAGCTTTGGCTCAATTCTTTGTTGATTATTTGATCTAAATATTCATCTTCTTTACCAGTAATATTGAGTAGAACCCATAAAGATTGATTCTTCAATTTATCCCTGTGGTTGAAGATCCGATTGAATCTCAACGATCCATTCTCATTGAGTTCATATAATAGATTCATGTGATGATCAATATCAAGGGAATTCTTATCATGAACCTGGCTAGGCTTAGTTATTGATAGAATGAATTGATCTGTTATTTTCAGAACGATTTTTTTCGTTTTTGATCTCAAATTGTTGTGCAATATGTACTGTCCTTGCTTTCTAATAATATTACATCCGGGATCTGATGAAATAGTACAATTTGAGGAAGGATTTTCGATTTGAAAATATGTTTTGATCTTCCATAGATAAACTATCCTATTCATTAATGAATTGGATTTTGAATCCCTGAAATCCTGGAAAAAAACATCTTGTTGCCTTTTAAAGAATCTTTTAAATAAGTTGAAATCTTCAATGGATTTCTTAGTAGCACTAGGACCACCCATACACGGTTCATCTATTGGCAATATGTTAAAAAAAGAATAACGAATTGATTTTGTAAAATTATCAATGAATCTTTTCCTTTCCTTTGGAAAGGAATTATCTTCCATATATCTTTGATCTTCTTTAAATAATTCTTTCGCCCAAGAGATTGGAGAATATTCTGATAAACACTTTGAGGACAAATCTGATTCTCTTTTTGTTTGTTCTCTTTCAATAGGAGAAAGATCCCAAAGAATTGATCTTTCTCTTCGTTGCTCAATCTCCGTTTTATTTCTTGTGAATGGATCTTCACAAAGATCTTTTTCAGGTTCCCAATACTCATTTTTGGTTGAATTTATAGTTGAATCGATCTTAAAATTGATATCTTTCTTATCCTTCTCTGAATGAGTTTCGCCCGGTCCTTTATTTTCCGAGATAATATCATCCTTCTTGTTCATGTTCCTGTCATATCCTGAATTGAAACTAATGGGATTGGAATGCTCTATGGATCGATTGTAAGATCTTTTCAATTGGAACGACAGGAAAAGATGCGGAAATATCAACCAATTTTTAGTGAAAGGTTTTAAATATTCTTCCGATGTTTCATTTCCAAGTTCCATAAAGTTTATATGTATAGGAAAGAGTTTCATCAAATAGAAATTTTTTCTCTCAATCATACTACTTTTATGATTGAAGCGATATGTAAGGACCGATAATGTAAGTACTACTACACCTTGGATCAAAAAATATGGATTGCTTTTGCGTAGATCGCGTAAAAGCAACGTACTGACAATTCTAAGGTCAAAGAGCTTTATAAGGCGCTCTCGATGCGAAAGGATTTGAATTAAAAATCTCACCAAATTGGATTCGGTCCATTGATTGCATAGAAATTGATAGCTTTGTATCTCCTCCAATTTCACTATCCAGGATCTGTTTTTTTTCATTTTTTTTTTTTACCCCCCCCCCTTTTTTTTCATCCCAATTAATGGAATATATAAACTAATATTGATTTAATATAATTGAAATCTCGTGTCAACTAATATGGATTTAATATAATCGGAAAGATTGTGTCAACTAATATGGATTTAATATAATCGGAAAGATTGTGTCAACTAATATGGATTTAATATAATCGGAAAGATCGTGTCAACTAATATGGATTATATATAATCGGAAAGCTCGTGTCAACTAACCAATACCATTATACTAAATGGATAGTAAATATACCAAATGGATAAAATCCATTCCGTTTTTTCTCTTATTTTATGGGCGAACGACGGGAATTGAACCCGCGCGTGGTGGATTCACAATCCACTGCCTTGGTCCACTTGGCTACGTCCGCCCCGTAAAAACAAACCAATTGTCTCTATCCACGGTCATTTCTTACAAGAAGAATCAATTTTATAGGTTAATGAACTAACGTTTGTATGTAGGTCGACGACCCCTGACAGGGGATCAGAGCAAGATCGATGACTAGCTCCTAACCAACTCTCGAACAAGTTGTTCAGTCCAGCCTTGGACCTCTGTAAAATGTCTGTTTACAATATTTGACATGAATCAAATATGAGAGAATTTGATTGGGTCCCGAATCACCCAATTTAAGATCCGAGTCTATACTCATATTATAGAATGACTATGTTTATGATCTTTATCCAGCATCCATGGCTGAATGGTTAAAGCGCCCAACTCATAATTGGCGAACTCGCGGGTTCAATTCCTGCTGGATGCAGAGGAACTGCCCATATCCATTATTTCTGGAATGGGAAGAAGGATGAGGAGTAACAACAAACATGAAATTGAACAGTACCAAACCTTTCATTTTTTTTTTTTTTGAAAGGCTTGGTACTGTTCAGTTAAGCAATACACAGTAACAATCCATCGGAATA